ATACGTGCAGGATCATCATTAGGACCATCATACTTGCCGACCATCGATGAACTGATCGGATTAACCAACCAAAATTAGCTTCAGTCATTATATATTGAACAGAAGCAAAGGCCTCCGTAACGGTCGGACGATAATAAAAAGTCATAGCAAACCCGGTAGCTACTTGTACTAAAAAACAAGTAAGCGTAATTCCCCCTAGACAATAAAATATGTTGACGTGAGGAGGAACATATTTACTAGTTATATCATCGGCAATTGCCTGAATCTCAAGACGTTCTTCGAACCAATCATAGATTTTATTGAGATAGGTAAATCAAGGGGACCCCCCCGGAGAACCGTATATGAAAATTTCATCTCGTACGGCTCAAACAGAAACACCCAAATACTAGTTCTAACGGATGTGTGTAATATAAAGTTTGAAATTTATTAATTCTATGATTTATGATTCAATTTTTTTTTGAAGATACTAAAGAATAAAAATCCGAAAGCTCTTCTTTGTGGTTATAATGCCAAAAAATCAAGTCGGCTCATTCGTCTATATATTGATCGTTATAGGCCTCTTGAATCTTCTATTTACCTATTTTCTTTGGTGTTATTTATGTGTAATGCGGCTTTACTGCTGTTTTCTTTATTATTGATAGGAATTCTCTTGTTAAGACCCTATGAATTGATTAAAACCTCAGATTCATACTAAAACCACGATGATTCAATAAAACCCTTTCAAACTAAGTCTAAGTCCCAAAATTCCCTGAGTAAGAACCATTGGATCATCACTTATTCAATGAATAGATATAATGACTAAAAATCCAAACCAAAGAAACCTTTGTTTTGTCCTTTGATCAAAATAAGCATAAACGAAAGTTTGAAAGAATAAAAATATTTCTATTTATAACTTCTAACTCTTTGAAAAAATTTTTTGAAGTCCGGACACGAGGTCTGACTATTAAGTATGAATCATAGTTCTAATAGTAATCTATTTCATATATTCCGTGCTCCAGATACTAGAATGAATATCCGACGAAGTAAAACCATCTCTATCAAGATGACAGACCCATTCTCTGTACTATCCATAGGATCATTTATACCAAGTCACACACTCATATTCCGGAAATACAGAAACAAAGAAATTCCACGGTCAAACTACCAAAATAGAATGGGATAAAAATCAGAAACCTAAACGCTTCACTTTGTATTGAAAAAGCCAGTTAATGGTTCTTGTGAATCTAATTCATTGAAATTCCATCCAGTAAAATGGAAGAATTATAAATCTCCAAAATAATAGATAGGAATATCGCGAATAGAGCCATTGCGAGACCCATCAAAGGAGTAGTTCCCCACCCAGGAGCTACTTTACCATATTCTGAATTCAATGGTTTCAATAAACTCCCCGCATTAGTTCGTTTTGGGCGGCCAGATCTAGAACTACCTTCAACGGTTTGTGTAGCCATAATATTTTATATTCAGTAAGATCTGTTGACTTTGTATACCATTCCGTTGTAAATAAATGATCTTATCATAGATCCATTGTGGTCTTAAAACTTTATAATGTCTTAAAACTATATAATCATGGAAACAGCAACCCTAGTTGCCATCTTTTTATCTGGTTTACTTGTAAGTTTTACTGGGTACGCCTTATATACTGCTTTTGGGCAACCCTCTCAACAACTAAGAGATCCATTCGAGGAACACGGGGACTAGTTGAAGTACGGATCCTCCCAATATTGGGAGGATCCGTACTTTAATTGAGATAATGACAAATCATTTCACCTTTTTAGTTGGAACTTTAGGCGGGTCTCGAAAAAAGATAGCGAAAAAAATTATTCCTAGAGTTGAGACTAAAAGGAATGTATAAACCAATGCTTCCATAGATTCGATCGTGATTTACAATTATAGCTTCCATACCTGTTTATTTGGGATCGTCTCCCGGATAAATAAAGAACAAGAGTCAAAGAAAAGGCAGTGATTCAAATCAAGATTTATCTGGTACCCCATCTAAAAATCACAAAAAGAAAATCAAAATGAAAAGTAACAAGTAACAAAGCATATTGTATCAGACTACTTGTCTTCTTGTAGTTGGATCTCCAAGTTTTTGGAATGCTCCAAATTCCACTTGAGCATCTAAATCTGGATCAATACCAGCAAAAACATCTCGAAACAAGGTTCTAGCACCATGCCAAATGTGTCCGAAGAAGAAGAGCAAAGCAAACGAAGCATGTCCAAAAGTAAACCAACCCCGTGGACTGCTACGAAAAACACCATCGGATTTCAAAGTAGCACGATCTAATTCAAAAATCTCACCCAATTGAGCACGTCTAGCATATTTTTTCACAGTAGCGGGATCGCTATAACTGACTCCGTTGAGTTCGCCGCCATAGAACTCGACAGTTACACCTACTTGTTCGACACTATATTTAGATTCCGCCCTTCTAAAAGGAACATCGGCTCTAACAATTCCGTCTCCGTCTACCAAAACAACCGGAAATGTTTCAAAAAAAGTAGGCATACGACGTACAAAAAGTTCGCGCCCCTCTTTATCTCTAAAGATAGGATGTCCTAACCACCCAACCGCTATTCCATCCCCGTTGTCCATTGAGCCCGCTCTGAATAACCCCCCCTTTGCCGGATTATTGCCGATGTAATCATAAAAAGCTAGTTTTTCGGGAATTTTAGACCAAGCTTCAGATAAACTTTGATTTTCAGCCAACCCAGCACCAATTCTTCGATATATTTCTTGTTGGAAGTATCCTTGATCCCATTGATAACGAGTGGGACCAAATAATTCAATCGGGGTAGTTGCTGAACCATACCACATAGTTCCAGCAACTACAAAAGCGGCAAAAAAGACAGCAGCAATACTACTGGAAAGGACGGTTTCAATATTTCCCATACGTAATCCTTTGTATAGGCGTTGAGGTGGACGTACACTAAGATGGAATAGACCCGCCAATATGCCCAAGGTCCCTGCTGCAATATGATGAGAGGCTATTCCTCCCGGAACAAAAGGATCAAAACCCTCCACACCCCACGCTGGATTTACGGATTGTACCCTTCCAGTTAGTCCATAAGGATCGGACACCCATATTCCAGGACCATACAATCCTGTTACATGAAATGCACCAAAACCAAAGCAAGCCACCCCTGATAGAAATAAATGAATTCCAAAGATCTTAGGCAAATCCAAAGAGGGTTTTCCTGTACGTTCATCAGTAAATATTTCTAGATCCCAATACACCCAATGCCAGATAGCTGCCAAAAAGCACAAGCCCGAAAACACAATATGTGCCCCGGCCACACCTTCGTAACTCCAAATACCCGGATTCGTTACAGTACCCCCTGTGATACTCCAACCGCCCCATGAATTGGTTATTCCTAAACGAGTCATGAAGGGTATAACGAACATACCCTGTCTCCACATTGGATCAAGAACAGGATCAGAAGGATCAAAAACTGCTAATTCGTATAGAGCCATCGAACCGGCCCAACCAGCAACCAGAGCTGTATGCATTATATGGACAGAAATCAAACGACCGGGATCATTCAATACGACGGTATGAACACGATACCAAGGCAAACCCATGGAAATACCCCTTTATCAATGAAAAATAGACACAATGTAACTTTATTGCATTGGAAAAAACTATGCTGTGGACCCTCTTTTTAGTGGATTATCTTGGGGAAAGAATTAATATTTGTTTGATTTGTTTGATTCTTTTCAATTACTTTTAGTAATAATGAAACTATTTTGTTCGTAGGAACAAAAAGAAGCAGATCTATTCTACACCCGATAAGTACCAATACGCAATGGTAGGGGAGTTGATACCATTTTATATGAGTGAATGTATATATATATTTGTTCATCATTCAAAGGACTTATTTGTAATAATTTTCCTTTATTCATTTTGTCTTCTTTATCTTTTTTTATGAACTTAGTCAATCTATGGATAAAATATGATAAAGGCCAATATTAGTAGGACACTAAATCCATTGTTACGCTTTCACATCAAAGTGAGATATAGTACTTAATTTTTCTTTTATTTAATGCCTATTGGTGTTCCAAGAGTACCTTTTCGAAGTCCTGGAGAGGAAGATGCATTGTGGATTGACATATAGTGCGACTTGTCAGATATATTGGGTCATATGGTATTTCCCCATTCTCTTCCCCGATCGAGATATCCTCCCCTTCGCCCAAGAAAGATTGATTGAATTATCAAAAATTTGGAGCGTGAAGTTCAATTAGATCCATTTTTTCGGGAGGGTATACAGATTAATATTATCAATTAGAATAATTTATGGTTATCTTGGTTAGGCCAATAAAATGAAGTATCCAGGCTCCGTTTAGAAAAAAACCGGTAATAAATCTATTTATGATTACTATTTCTATCATATTCTATTTCTTTATATATTTATAATAGAAGTGATCTCAAACTGTTAATCAATCGAGTAATATGATGAATGCATTGAATATCTGTTGTAAGACATGAAATAAATTGTAAAAAGGAAGTCATAGCAAAAGGACGTGGTATTGGGGCATTTGTCATATATGTGCAAATCCAAATCGGGCGGATCTTTACTCGGAGTAGAGCATAAACCTAAAAAAATTGAAGAAGCCCATTCAGGAACAAGAAAATTACATCGCGATTGAGATTGTATCTCGATGAAACAATACATCAATGAAAAGTTAGTTAGATAAATTTAGTAATTTTTTTTATAGATAAACAAAACAGGCCAAAACCCATCTTTTTTGAAAAATGAAAGAAAAGCCCCTTTTTATAAGTTAAAAGCCTGGTATGAAAAAAAAAAAAATAAATAAAAGAAAGCGCTAGAATCTACATCTACACATTGATTCTTTTTTTTTTTTCGTTATTTTTGTTGAACCGTATGCATCAAAAGGTGCATGTACGGTTTCTAAGGGATACAACTTTATCCCAATCAACCGACTTTATCGAGAAAGATTACTTTTTTTAGGCCAAGGGGTTGATAGCGAGATCTCGAATCAACTTATTGGTCTTATGGTATATCTCAGTATAGAGGATGATACCAAAGATCTATATTTGTTTATAAATTCTCCTGGCGGATGGGTAATACCCGGAGTAGCTATTTATGATACTATGCAATTTGTGCGACCAGATATACAGACAATATGCATGGGATTAGCCGCTTCAATGGGATCTTTTATTCTGGTCGGAGGAGAAATTACCAAACGTCTAGCATTCCCTCACGCTTGGCGCCAATGAGTTTTTTATTTGATTTGAGAGAAAAAAGAAGACTATGCCTTCGCGCTATATGAAATATGAATATTAAGTAATAATAGCATGGCACTTCGAATTCGATATGATAAATTTTTTTAACCCTTAAATTATGTATCGAAAGAGTAGTATGAGATAAAAGGTATTTCCGATTTTATCTAATCTATCGGGAGGCCTATTTCAGCGTCACAAACTTTTTTGTTTTCACGCCGGGAGGCTCTTAACAATATTTAGGTTATGAAAGAATATGAAAATAAAAAAAATCTTGTTTTTTTATTTGAAAAAAAAAAAGAAACTTTGGGATTGCTAAATAACAGACGAAATAAATATATAAAGCAACGGAGCCATCATAGTATTTTTGAACTACTCCAAAAACAAAAAGAAGGGTGGTTATTGGATCATTTACCAACCCGAATCTGATAGACCCTATATTTAATTTATTTGATATTTAAGTAAGGTAAAAACGAATTCCATTATAGAGCCGTATGCAATGCGTAAAAGATGCCTGTACGGTTGTTCAATTCTATATTTTATTATTCTTTATCTCTTCACCTTATCATCATGCGAGATAGAATAAACATTTATTATGTTATATCATCAGGGTAATGATCCATCAACCTGCTAGTTCTTTTTATGAGGCACAGACGGGAGAATTTATCTTGGAAGCGGAAGAACTTTTGAAGCTGCGCGAAACCGTCACAAGGGTTTATGTACAAAGGACAGGCAAACCCTTATGGGTTGTATCCGAAGATATGGAAAGAGATGTTTTTATGTCAGCAACAGAAGCCCAAGCTCATGGAATTGTTGATCTTGTAGCGACTGAATAAAAAAGAAAAAATAACAAAAATTTCAGACGAATTGGTGATTTGAGATTTTATCTTCTTACCGGATTTAATATTCTATTCATTAATCTATTAATATAGAAATAAAATAATTCATAATCATCCGGTTAAGATCGATCTAAACCAGCCCATTATGTATATGATTCAATATGCCAACTATTAAACAACTTATTAGAAACACAAGACAGCCAATCAGAAATGTCACGAAATCCCCCGCTCTTGGGGGATGTCCTCAGCGACGAGGAACATGTACTAGGGTGTATGTGCGACTCGTTCAGATCATGGGCTAGGACAAAAGAAAGAAAACAATTGATCCAGTATCAACGATCAGTACCAGTGAATAGACTAGAATGGAAGAACTCCATTCAATATCTAAAAATCAAAAAGATCTATCCTTCTATTGTGGTATCAAATGTATGGTTTCCGTTGGTGCAAATCCAATTAACTCCGTTTTAAATTTAAGATGAGAAAGAATTCTCCATTGATAGCAAATGATATCCATTAAGCAGGGGAAATACTATTTTAAAAAGCAGAAAAATTATGCCTTACTCTTGCAAGAACGGACTAACAGGGTCAGCTACTCAGCTAATCTTCATAATTAAATACCGTTACTGTATAAGTAGATCTCATTGTGAAAGACCTCGTACTGGATAATTATGGGTAGAGCCAAAGAGTGTGAACTGTACAAGTTAACAATAACATTGATTAAACGAAAGAAGGGCTCCGGTGTATAGAGAGGACCTCACCGTTTAAGAAGTAACCATAGAAACGATGGAACCCACTATATCCATTTATATTTACTACTTTTATGTGTTTTTGATACCTAATATCAATACAATTTTTTTCTAGGCATTTCACCTAGAAAAAAAAAAAAAAATCGTGGTCGGGAAGGTTATAGTAGCAAAAGCCATTGGAATTTTAATTTTATACATTGGAAGAATCAGTTTTGTTATTAATAGACTAGGATACGGGAAGGGAATAACTGAAAGAAAGGAAATCGATTAGTTATTCATCAAAGTTTCATTTATTCAATGACCAGAATTAAACGAGGGTATATAGCTCGAAGACGTAGAACAAAAATTCGTTTATTTGCATCAACCTTTCGAGGGGCTCATTCAAGACTTACTCGTACTATTACTCAACAGAAAATAAGAGCTTTGGTTTCGGCTCATCGGGATAGAGGTAGACAAAAGAGAGATTTTCGTCGGTTGTGGATCACTCGGATAAATGCAGTAATTCGCGAGAATAAAGTATACTTTAGTTATAGTAAATTTATACACAATCTGTACAAGAGACAGTTACTTCTTAATCGTAAAATACTTGCACAAATAGCTATATTAAATAAGAGTTGTCTTTATATGATTTCCAATGAGATCATAAAATAAAGAGATTGGAAGGAATCCGTTGGAATAGTTTAAATGGAGTTCCCTGGAGAATGAACTCTGGGAAGGTAGAGTAGAAATTAGTATGATAAAATATGATAAAGTCATCAAAATGAAGAAAGACGTTAAATAAAAAATATTTATTCCTCTTCTCCCATTTTTTTTCTTACGACAGGACATTTCGATTTTACGATTTTTCGAACAAAAAAAAAACGTCAATCCGCATTTGAGTTTGGATTGGAATTTTATTTTGATTCAATTCAATTGAAGAGTCAACCTATTTTTTTTCTGGTTCTAAGACCAGCAGCTCTAGCGGTTGACTCGCTTCTTTCAAATTGTTTCTCATTATTAAGAAAAGGTAACGGAGATAAAATACGAGCTTGTTTTATAGCAATAGTAATTAATCGTTGTTGTTTTAAGGTCAATCTATTCACCCGTCTAGATAATATTTTTCCTTGTTCGCTAATAAATCGACTAATTAAACTCATGTTTCTATAATCAATTCGATCCCCCGATTGGATCGGAGGCAAACGCCTACGAAAAGATCGCTTAGATTTAAGAAAGATTCGCTTGGATTTATCCATGGTTTGTTTATTCCTTATCCTGAAAATCCCAATCCTATTTCTTAATTCTACATCATCTTTGATCCGATCGAAATAGGATTTGGTTTGTTTCTATTTATTTGTTTATATTTATTTCTATTTAAATAAATTCAAAAATAAATTATATATATATATTGTTATATATAATATGTAATTTTTCATCTTCCTTGGAAGACTGACACACGAGCGATCGGTTCGATCTATTTCTTTATCTCCCCATGAATCGTATGTTTGTAACAACAGGGACAGAATTTTCTCAATTCCAATCGACTAGGCGTATTGTGTCGATTCTTTTGAGTAATATATCTGGAAATGCCCATTGATTCCTTATTAACACGATTTCGAACACAACTGGTACATTCCAAAATAACCGTTACTCGGACATCTTTACCCTTAGCCATGAACCTCCTTTGGTTTTTGATTCACTCAATTCTTTAATTTTCCGACCCGAAGCAAGGAAGAAGAAAGGACACAAAAATAGAAGCAGGTAACTCGAAATCAAATTATGAAAGAAATATTTTGTTGCAATCAATATCAATATAGTAATAAATAATAAGTAATATAATTATTTCTAACTATATTTATAATTTTTAATTGCCGTACAGTATTTCATTTTCAGTTAAGTATCTTGTATGATATTGTTGCCCCAACCACCGCATTTCCATTCTATTATTAATTTAATTTGAGCCTGAGCCCGAGTTCATAGTTTCACTGAGGGTGAAACCGCTTTTTCTTTGTTTTTTTTTTTTTTTTTTAGAAAGAATAAGTAAAAAAAGAAAAAACAAAGAAAAAAAAGAAGGGAGGGGTAGGGATTAGTTACAGATATTTGATTGTATCTCTAATCTTCTTCCCCCTTCCCATATCAATAGCTAGAATGAAAAAAAGGGGAATATCAACGCATCCGGAAAAAAACGATTGATCTCTATCAATAAACCTGCTAAAGAACCGAACCATAGAGTACTTACTACCGGTGCCACGGAGAGATATGTTTTTAGATCTCGCATTTTAAAAACTCCTCTTTCTGTATTCGTTATTGTAATTTTATTGTAATTTGTAATACATAATGGTAATACATATATGACCGGATGTGTATATGTAGTTAATGACTTACCACTTGTACGCGGAGTTCCAAATTCAAATTGAAATGTACAAAATAGATATTTATTAAAAGAAAAAAATACGTCCATTTCCGCCTTAAATTCCAAAAAAATATTAATTTTTTGTGGTAGATTTCATATTTATTTCATACTTTATATAAGTCTTTTACCATATTATATGTTTGTTATATGATATATGAGACCAAAAGGAAGAAGGAAGAAATGATAAGATAGTTTGTGTATATCAATGTAGGAAATAAAGATGTGGAAAACAAGACAGGGATTCTCTACAATGACACTGTAGACCAATTGAAAGGGATGTAGCGCAGTTTGGTAGCGCGTTTGTTTTGGGTACAAAATGTCACGGGTTCAAATCCTGTCATCCCTACCTATTACTTATCTTCTGAGCAGTAACGAGGGATCAATTGAGATCAATTAATAAAATTGTACATACATAATTAAATAAATATTTCATTTTTATTTTTTATAGTATATATATATATGCAAGATAAATTGAGGTTACAAAATATTTATTGTGATAATAAAGCGCTCTTAGTTCAGTTCGGTAGAACGTGGGTCTCCAAAACCCGATGTCGTAGGTTCAAATCCTACAGGGCGTGATTCTGTGTTCTTGTTAATCGCGGGAGGTCAAAATTACACTAAAATAATTGAGCAGTAACCTAAATTTGACCTCCCGCGGATTAAAGGAAGTAGGAGGTCAATAAAAAACGAGATGTTAATTAATCAAAGATCCAACTGATCACCACGTCTGTATTGTAAATAGGCAGTTACGAATAATCCAGCCAAAGTAATAGGAATTAGACCTAAGAC